AATAAGGTGCCTGACTAAAGGATTATTTTGATAGAATAAATTAAGTAATTTTACTCTTATTGTAAATTAAAGAATTAAACTTAACCTTAGATTTCAAAAATCTAAATGCATTATACACTAAATTACAAAAAGGTAAGCTAAAATAAGCTATTAGGCCCATAACCTAAATATAGAATTAACTTTCTCCTTTTTAATTTTAATAAATCCAGAAATTTTATTTAACTTTTGTATAGTAATAGGGGTTACTATTGCAATTAGTTCAAATAATTGAATAACAATTTGACTAGGAATTGAATTATCAATAATATGTTTTATTCCTATTATATCAAATAAACTAAAACTTAATTCAGAATCATGCATTAAATACTTCATCATTCAAAGTTTAAGATCTTCAATTATAATAATAGGGGTTATTGTAATATCAATGTGAGACTGAAACATAATTATCGTAATATCAATATTAATTAAATTGGGGGCTAGACCCTTTCATACATGGGTAGTTTCAATTATCGAGGGGATAAAATATTATGCAATTTTTATTATGCTAACATTAATAAAACTAGCACCCATTAATATAATATCCTACTTAAACCAAAATTTGAATTTATTCATCACACTAGGGTTAATCATTGGTTCAACTTCGGGGCTAAATCAAAATTCTATAAAGAAAGTAGTAACGTACTCATCAATCTTTAATATATCATTAATAATCGCATCAATTGACAGATCAGAAATCTGATTAAGATTCTTTTTAATATACACAATATCATTAATACTCCTGAGATATTTAATTATAAAGTTAAAATTAAACTTTATTAATCAAATAATTATCAATAATTATAATACAACCATTAAAATATGTTGTTGATTTACCTTTCTATCCATAGGTGGATTCCCGCCTTTTATGGGATTTTTCGGAAAACTAATAGTAATTAAATTTTTAATCGGAACAAATGAATTATTAATTACTTTCATCACAATTATAACATCATTAATCGTAATATTTTTTTACATACGAACAATAACAATATCAATAACCCTATTCTTTAACACACCTAAATGATTAATATCAACTAAATTGAATTTCAATTCAAATGTAATTATTATGAGAATAATACTACCTATGATCCTGTTTAACTTAAAGTCCATACAAGGATTTTAAGTTAAACAAACTATTAACCTTCAAAGTTAAAATTACTTAAAGTAAATCTTAAGTCTTAAACACAGGGTTTCATTAAATTTGCAATTTAACATTTTTACTAAACTATTAAAACTTACTAGGGGAATTAACTTCATTGACAAATTTACAGTTTGTTACCTTAATCAGACACCCTAATGAATAAGTGATTATTTTCAACTAATCATAGGGATATCGGAACGTTATACTTTATATTTGGAATCTGATCCGGAATTATTGGAATAATATTAAGACTAATAATTCGACTAGAACTAAGTCAACCAGGACCACTTTTAAACAATGATCAAGTATACAATACAATCGTTACATCTCATGCCCTAATTATAATTTTCTTCATAGTTATACCAATTATAATTGGGGGCTTTGGTAATTGACTCCTACCATTAATAATTGGAGCACCAGACATAGCATTTCCTCGACTAAACAACATAAGATTCTGACTTTTACCCCCATCATTAATCTTAATATTATTAAGATCAACGATTGAATCAGGAGTGGGGACAGGATGAACTATATACCCACCATTGTCAGCTAACATGGCACATTCATCACCTAGAGTCGATATAGCAATTTTCTCCCTCCATCTTGCAGGTATCTCCTCAATTTTAGGAGCTATTAATTTCATTACAACAGTAATAAATATACGAATCGAAGGAATAAAATTAGATCAAACTCCTTTATTTGTGTGATCAGTACTAATCACAGCATTTTTACTATTAATTTCACTACCAGTATTAGCGGGGGCTATCACTATACTATTAACTGACCGAAATATAAACACATCATTCTTTGACCCATCAGGCGGGGGCGATCCAATTTTATTTCAACATCTATTCTGATTCTTTGGTCACCCAGAAGTATATATTCTTATCTTACCGGGATTTGGCTTAATTTCACACATTATTATCCAAGAAAGAGGTAAAAATGAATCATTTGGTTTCATCGGAATAATCTACGCAATAGTATCAATTGGAATTCTAGGATTTGTAGTATGAGCCCACCATATATTCACAATCGGAATAGATGTAGATACACGAGCATACTTCACATCAGCAACTATAATTATTGCGGTTCCAACCGGAATTAGGGTTTTTAGATGATTGGCCACAATACATGGAGTCTACAAAAATTTTAATATTTCAATAATATGATCACTAGGATTTATCTTCCTATTCACTATCGGGGGCTTAACTGGAATTATTCTATCAAATTCATCAATTGATGTAGTACTACATGACACCTACTATGTTGTAGCCCACTTTCACTACGTACTATCCATAGGAGCAGTATTTGCTATTATAGCCGGGTTTATTCACTGGTTCCCACTAATTACAGGATTAACATTAAATAAAAAATGACTCAAAGTCCAATTTATAACTATATTTATAGGAGTAAATTTAACTTTCTTCCCACAACACTACTTAGGGTTAAGAGGAATACCACGTCGATACTCTGACTACCCAGATATTTACATAACATGAAACTTAGTATCATCATTTGGAAGATTAATTTCAACTTTAAGAATTATTATATTAATAATCATCCTATGAGAAAGTTTACTATCCAAACGTGTAGTAATCATATCAATTAATAATCAATCATCAGTTGAATGATTGCAATTAACACCACCACAAGAACACTCTTATTCAGAATTACCACTAATTACAAAATTCTAATGTGACAGAATTGATGTAATGAACTTAAGATTCATCCATAAATAAAATTATTTCTTTAGAAATAAACTCATGAATATCAAAATTTATACAAGATTCAACATCACCAATTATAGAACAATTAATTTTATTCCACGATCACACAATAATAATCGTGGTAATAATCACAATCATAGTAGGATACATTATTCTATCTATATTTATAAACAAATTAATCAATCGACTAATATTAGAAAACCAAACAATTGAATTAATTTGAACTTTGATACCAGCAGTAACATTAATCTTCATCGCCATACCATCATTACGAATTTTATACTTAATTGAAGAATCAATAATACCAATAATAACAATCAAAGTAATTGGTCATCAATGATATTGATCCTATGAATACTCTGATTTCAATGAAATTGAATTTGATTCCTATATAAAACCGTATAACAACTTAAAACTAATAGAGTTTCGATTGCTAGATACAGACAACCGAATAATTATCCCATTCAATACAATAACCCGAATTTTAGTATCATCAGCCGATGTAATTCACTCCTGAACTATTCCGTCAGCCGGAGTTAAAATTGATGCATCACCAGGACGAATCAACCAAGCTAACATAATTATTAGACGTCCTGGAATCCACTTTGGTCAATGCTCAGAAATCTGTGGATCCAATCATAGATTCATACCAATTTCAATAGAAAGAATTAACATAAAATCATTTATACACTGAATCAACAAAAAATCATTAAGATACTTAAATGCAAGTAATGATCTCTTAAATCAAGTTATGGTAAATTAGCAAATACCCTTAATGAAACTTAATAAAGAGATTAGTTTAAATAAAACATTAATTTGTCAAATTAAAAATAATAAAATTTATCTCTTTATACCACAAATATCACCAATATGATGAATAAGACTTATAATTATATTTAATTCAATAGTAATATTATCAATTACAATAACCTATTTCAACTATAAAACCTCAGTAATATTAGCACCTACAAAAAAAAACATTAAAATAACCTGAAAATGATAATAAATCTGTTCTCAACATTTGATCCTTGTACTGGTACTATATCATTAAATTGACTAAGATCTTTAATTTTATTAATAATATTCAATTACAATTACTGAATAAAACCAAATAATATAGAAAACTTAATAATAAAAATATTCATATCAATTAAAGATGAATTAAAAATTATTATACCAAAAAGGGGGTCAAGAATTATATTTATCAGATTGGGGGTATTTATCTTAATTAATAATTTAATGGGATTAATTCCATACATTTTTACATCTTCCTCACATTTAGTATTCACATTAGCACTAGCATTACCAATATGAACTGCATTCATAATATATGGATGAATTAACGAAACCAACTCAATATTTAAACATTTAGTACCAATAGGTACTCCATCAATACTAATACCATTCATAGTATTAATTGAAACTATTAGAAACTTAATCCGACCTGGATCATTAGCAGTTCGATTAACTTCAAATATAATTGCTGGACATTTACTAATGGCACTACTAGGGAGTAGTTGCAGATCAATAATAACAACAATTCTAATAAAAATCTTTATTGTACTAATATTATTCGAAACAGCTGTATCATTTATTCAATCTTACGTATTTATAATCTTAACGACCCTGTACTCTAGAGAAATTTAATGAACAATCATCCATTCCACTTAGTAGACAAGAGACCATGACCTATTATTAGATCAATAGCTCTTATATCAATAACATCGGGTGCAGTGCTAATATTTAATAATAAACAGCACTACCTAATTACAATTGGTATATTAATCACTATTTTATGTATAATTCAGTGATGACGGGATATCACGCGAGAATCTTCATTCCAAGGATTACACACAATAAAAGTTACTAAAAACATAAAACTAGGTATAATTCTATTTATTTTATCAGAAATTATATTCTTTGTATCATTTTTTTGAGCTTTCTTCCACAGAAGACTATCACCATCAATTGAAATTGGGATAAATTGACCACCATTAAACATTAAATCATTCAATCCTATAGGAATTCCATTACTAAACACTTTAATTCTTTTATCCTCTGGAGTATCTATAACATGAGCCCATACAGCATTACTAAATAAAAATTACTCACAATCAACTAAAAGAATACTAATTACTGTTGCCTTAGGGCTATACTTCTCAATACTACAAATATATGAATATATAGAATCACCATTTTGTATAGCTGACTCAGTGTACGGATCATCATTTTTTATAAGAACAGGATTTCACGGGATCCACGTATTAATTGGGTCAATTTTCATTATTACATCAACTATACGATTAAAAAAATTACATTATTCTAATTACCACCACGTAGGATTTGAGTGTGCAGCATGGTATTGACATTTCGTGGATGTAGTATGAATGTTCCTATACTTATCTATTTATTGATGAGGAAGATATTCATTTAGTATATAAAGTATATTTAACTTCCAATTAAAAGGATAAAAAAAAATGAATAATAATATTAACAATCAAATATATATTAATAATTATATTAATTAATATTATAATTATCACAATAATTACATTAATAAGAAAAAAATCTATTTATGATAAACAAAAATCCTCGCCATTCGAGTGTGGATTTAATCCAATATCAAAAAAACGACTTCCATTCTCAATTCATTTTTTTATAATTGCTATTATTTTCCTAATTTTTGATGTTGAAATCGTAATTATTATACCAATAGTATTTACTATAAAATTTTCAATTATTAAATTTTGAAGATTAACATCTATAATTTTTATTATTATCTTAATTATAGGGTTATATTATGAATGAATAAACGGAATATTAAACTGAACCAAATAAAGTTATAGTTAACTATAACATTTAATTTGCAATTAAAAAGTCCTAATAGGTTTCTTTATAACATTGAAGTAAAATTTACATTTAGTTTCGACCTAATTTTAGGGTAACCCCTATGTTTAATTGAGGCCAAAGTAGAGGCATTCTATTGTTAATAGAACTATTGAATATAATCCAATTAATAGGGTAAATGCATAAAAATAGCTGCTAACTAATTTTTAATGCGGTTAAATTCCGTTATACTCTTATTCATTTAGTTTAAAAAAATATTTTATTTTCATTAAAAAGACGAGTAAAAATCAATGAATTTGTATTCAAAAATAATAATTCCTTAATGTCTTCAGCATTAAACTCTAAATAAGCTATAAATACATAATACAACCAAAAATCACAATAAATAAGAAATTATAAAAACCTTCAAAGTATTACTTAAATAAATTTGAAAAAAACTAGACAAAACATACAAATAATTATACATATTTAAAGTTAAATAAAATTCACCTCAAAAAAGAACTTTATAATAATGTAAAAAAAAATTAAAAAGACAATTAGTCAAAAACATTGAATAACCTAACATAAATCATATATTTGAATTAAAAAAATAATAATCCAAAAAACTAAGATAATTAAATCTATTTAATTCAAATCCAATCCATAATCCCAAGAAAACAAAAAAAAGAGAAAGTAACTTAATTCAAATAGGAAAAAAAAACCAATTTAAATCAAATATTATTAACCAATTTAATATACATCCAAAAAAAATAGATATTAAACTCATGATAAAAACACTAATTCCTATATAATTATATTCATCCCTCATACAATTTAAAGAAAAAAAATTAAAACTACCAACCAAAGAATAATAAATAAGACGAAAAGAATAACAGCAAGTTAACCCTAAACTAAAATAAAAAATCATTATAATAAATAAATTAAAACCAGAAAAAAAAGAGATCTCAATGATCATATCCTTTGAATAAAACCCAGATAGAAATGGAATCCCACATAAAGCAACATTAGAAATATTAAAGCAGCATCTAGTCAGAGGAAGAAAATTACAACAACCACCAAAAAAACGAATATCCTGATTATCAGAATAAAAATAAATAAAAATCCCAGAGCATAAAAACAATAAAGACTTAAATATAGCATGAGTTAATAAATGAAAAAAAGAATAATCAGTAAAACCTAAAAAAATAGAAGCTATTATCAAACCTAGTTGTCTTAATGTAGAAAAAGCAATAATTTTCCTTATATCAAATTCATAATTAGCACAAAAAGAAGAAAAAATCATAGTAAATAAACCTATTAATACAAATAAATAATTAGCAACAATCAAATTTTCAAAAAAACGAATTAATAGATAAACACCAGCAGTAACCAAAGTAGAAGAATGAACTAGAGAGGAGACTGGGGTTGGAGCAGCTATAGCAGCTGGCAATCAACAAGAAAAAGGAACTTGTGCACTTTTAGTAAAAGAGGAAAGAACAATCAACAAAAAAACCTTACTATCAAAATAAAAATTATAAAAAATAAAATTTCAACCTCCAAAAGATATTATTCAACCAATACAAATCAAAATACCAATATCGCCTAAGCGATTAGTAAGGCAAGTAATTATACCAGATAAATTTCTTATTAAAGATCTATAATAAATAACTAAGCAATAAGAAACCAAACCTAGCCCATCCCAACCTAGCAAAATTCTAATTAAATTTGGTCTTATAATTATTAAAAACATACTAAAAATAAAAAGTAAGACTAAATATAAAAAACGATAAGAAGAAATTCTTAAATACCCTATATAAAAAGAACTATACAAAACTACTATAGAAGAAATAAACAAAACAATAGATACAAATAACAAAGACTTAGAGTCAAAAATTAAAACATAATACAAATTAAGTGAATTTAAAGAAACAAAATTATACTCTATGAAAAGACAAAAATCTATTAATGTCATGTAAAGACCTAAATAAAAAGAAAAAACAGAAATAATTAATAAAACAAAAAATCAAATTAAATATTTATTAAGCAAAACTTAAGACCTTACAGCATCTGAAAAATCACAAATTTCTATTTTTATTAAACTACTTAAATTACTAAAAAATCAATAACCAAAATAATAAAGAAACTAATGGATTAAGATGATTAAAAACCAACAAAAACTCAGAAACATAAGCATTAGAATAACAAAATCCATCTCTAAAACTTCCATGTTGAGAACATCTATACAAATAAAAACAAAAACAAGCACTAAAAAAAGATCTAAAAAATAAATAACAATAAGACAAATTAAAATAACAAATAGATCTTATAATAATTATCAATTCACTCAAAAAATTAATTCTTGGGGGACAACCTATATTAAATGATCTAAATAAAAACCAAAAGAAAGACATTCTAGGTATAAAAAAAATTATACCCTTAATTAAATATAATCTACGAGAATTAACACGTAAATAACAAATATTAGCTAAGCAAAACAACCCAGAAGAACATAAACCATGGGATAACATCATAATTAAAGAACCCTGTAAACCAACCTTTGTTATAGTTAAAACACCTATCAAACATAAACTCATATGAGCAACTGAGGAATAAGCAATTAAACACTTTAAATCAACCTGAATTAAACAAATCAAACTAACCATAAAAGAACCCAATAGTCCAAAAGAGAACCAAACATAACTATAATTAAAAAAAAATAATTCATTTAAATACATAAACCGAATCAAACCATATCCCCCAATCTTAAGTATTAAACCAGCTAAAATTATAGAACCAGAAATAGGGGCTTGAACATGAGCTTTTGGTAATCAAAAATGAAGCATAAACATAGGGAACCTAATTAAAAAAGGAATAATAACAATTAAGTGTAAAACAAAATTAAAATTTAAAATTAATTCAAACAAAAAACAAATTATATATAACTCATTATAAAGATAAATAACAAATAAAAATAAAGGTAATGACCCAAATAAAGTATAAAAAAATAAATAAAGCCCAGACCGCAAACGTTCAGGCTGGTATCCCCAACCCAAAATTAAGATTATTAGCGGAATCAAAATAAATTCAAAAGAAATATATATTAAGAGTATATTAAATGAAGAAAAAATAATCAATAACAAAAAACAAATTAAATAATTTACAAATAAAAACGACAAGGAGTTATTTACTACCTTAGAGCTAGCCAAATTTATCAAGCTAATAATATAAAATCTTAAAATGATTAAAATATAGGAAATATAATCAACACCAAATAAATAAGAAATACAAGACAAATTTAACTCAGAGGAAGAAAACATAAAAATAAAAATAAACCCCATATAAATAAACTGATAAGAATATCAGAAATAAAAATTAAATAAAGGGATCATAAAAACTATATAAAAAAAATAACTTATCATAAATATATAGAACTTAAATAGTCATTAGAATGACAACGAATTATAAGAACAATTAGTCTCAAACCTAATACCCCCTCACAAACATAAAAAGTCATCAAAACAACATAAATATACAAAGAACTAAAAAATATTAAACAATATAAATAAAAAATTATAAGCAAATAAATAATAATAAATTCTAATCTAATTAAACAAAGAAAAATATGTTTACGAACTAATCTTAAGGATAACACTCCTAAAAAAAAAAAAAAAAAAAAAAAATTAATCATTAGTTTCAATAATTTAATTAAAATATTAATTTTGTAAATTAAAAATGATTTAAAATCTTAAAACATCAGTAAAACAATTAACTGTATCTTAAACCTCCAAAATTTATATTTTTATAAAATATTTACTGAGATCAAAATAATACTTACAAAAATAATAGCAACAATTGCTATCCTCTCAACAACAATAAAGACACCTATATCAATAGGAATAACCCTTTTGAGTCAAATTGCATTAACAATTGTGATAATAAACATAATTAGTTCATCCTCTTGAGTACCTATAATTACATTTCTAACAATAATTGGTGGATTAATAATCATTTTCATATACATAAGAAGAATTACCTCAAACGAAAAGTTTAAAATAAATGTAAAATTAATATTACCTATAATTATTATATTACTAGTCACAGAAGAAATAACAATAAATTTCCCTACCCAAGAGGACCAAATTATTAAAAACAGACTAAACAGTATAATCTCAATAAATAAAATATACAGAAAATCAGCAGCAATAACTTTAATAATAGTTTTATACTTATTCCTAACTATAATTTCAGTAAACAAAATCATTAAATTATTTGAGGGACCACTTCGATCAAAAACATATGAACAAATCTAAATTAAAGTTAAATAAACTTACACTAATTATTGCAAATTCGTTAGTTTTTTTACCCACCCCATCTAACTTATCAAACTGATGAAACTTTGGATCAATTTTAGGTATATGTATATTAATTCAAGTAATATCTGGTATTTTACTATCAATACACTATACAGCAGATATTGAAATAGCATTCAATAGAGTAAGACACATCATACGAGATGTCAACTACGGTTGATTAATACGAACCATACACGCAAATGGGGCCTCATTATTCTTCATATGTATATTTTTTCATATCGGACGAGGAATATACTATTCATCATATAAAATATTTACAACATGATTATCAGGAATAATTATTCTATTAATAACGATAGCAACAGCATTTTTAGGTTATGTTTTACCGTGGGGGCAAATATCATTTTGAGGTGCAACAGTAATCACAAACTTACTTTCCGCAATCCCATATTTAGGGGGTACATTAGTAAACTGAATCTGAGGGGGATTCGCAGTAAGAAATCCAACATTATCCCGATTCTTCTCCTTACATTTTATTTTGCCTTTTATTATTATAATAATTATTATTATTCACCTATTTATACTACACCTTACAGGTTCAAGAAACCCTATGGGAATAAATTCAAAAATAGATAAAATCCCATTTCACCCATATTATTCAATTAAAGACTTAATGGGAATAACAATTACAATAATAATACTTCTTATCCTAAATATATCAGAACCATTTATACTCTCTGATCCTGACAACTTTACACCAGCAGACCCTATAGTAACACCTATTCATATCCAACCAGAATGATACTTCCTATTTGCATATGCTATCCTACGATCAATCCCAAATAAACTAGGAGGAGTAATTGCCCTATTAATATCCATTATAATTTTAATAATTATACCCATGACAATAAACATAAAATTCAAAGGCCTCAATTTTTACCCAATTAGACAAATTTTATACTGAGTTTTCATTTCAGACTTTATTTTGCTTACATGAATCGGCTCACAACCTGTAGAATTACCATTCACTAACACAGGAGTTATAATAACTTTAATCTACTTTACCTACTTTCTTACAGACCCTATTATAACAAAAATATGGGACAAATTTATTAAATAAATAGTTAATTAGTTTAAAATTAAAACATATATTTTGAAAATATATAATAGAGAAATTTATTAACTTCACAAAAAAAAATGATAAACAAATAAGAGCCTAAATAAAATAAAGACAAACAAATAATTTAAAGACAAGGGCAAGTAACATTTTCAAGCAAGATATATAAGCTTATCATAACGATATCGAGGGAGACAGGATCGAATTCAAATGTAAACAAAACAGAAAAAAACTAATTTCAAAAAAAAAGTAAAATCAAAAAAATTACCACCTAAAAAAACTAAGACAGTAATTAATCTTAAAAAAATAATTCTAGAATATTCCGCAATAAATAAAAAAGCAAACCCCCCGGATCTATATTCAACATTAAACCCAGATACTAATTCACTCTCACCCTCAGAAAAATCGAAAGGTCTTCGATTAGTTTCAGCTATACAACAAGAAACCCAACAAAAAAAAATTGGTAAAGAAATATACAAAAACCAAATATTGGACTGAAATAATGCCAAAGTTATAAAATTATATCTACCACTTAATAAAAAATAACCTAGCAAAATTAGAGATAAAGAAACCTCATAAGAAACAGCTTGAGAAATTCTTCGAATACAACCTAACATAGAATATACACTATTAGAGGATCAACCACATACTATAAGACCATAAACACTTATAGAAGAACATACTAAAAAAAATAACAACCCAAAATTAAAATTAATACAATTAAATAAAAAGGGGTAAATTAACCAAATAAATAAAGACTGAACCAAACTAAAGACGGGGCAAAAATAATAAATAATTAAATTAGAATTTAATGGTCAAACAGACTCCCTACAAAATAACTTTAAACCATCTCTAAAAGGCTGTAATAAACCTAAATAACCAACTTTATTGGGACCCCTTCGATATTGTATATATCTCAAAACCCTTCGCTCGAACAAAGTAAAAAATCCAACAGAAACTAGAACCATAATCAACAAGAATACTAAATTTAAAGTAAACAATACTAGTTATGTATAAATACATATTTTTAAAACCTAAATTTAATACATTTGTCTGCCAAACTAATATTAAGAAAAAACAATTAAAAATTGAATTAAATGGTCCTTTCGTACTAAAATAATTTTTATACTTCAAGATAGAAACCGACCTGGCTTACGCCGGTCTGAACTCAAATCATGTAAGAATTTAAAAGTCGAACAGACTTAACACTAAAAAAACTACCCCCTAGAATTATCTTAATTCAACATCGAGGTCGCAAACTTTTATATAAATAAGAACTTACCATAAAAATTACGCTGTTATCCCTAAGGTAACTTAATCTTACAATCTTATTAAAGGATCAAACTAATCACAAATTAATGAAAATATAAATTAAAGTTAAATTTAACAATCACCCCAACCAAATTAATTAAAGAAATAATTGAATTTAAACCAAAAAAAAATAAAATTAAATCAACTAATAAAGTTCTATAGGGTCTTATCGTCCCAAAAAATCAATTAAGCTTTTTCACTTAAAAATTAAATTCTAATAATAAACCAAATAAAGTAAATTTCTCATTTTATCATTCATTCCAGACTTCAATTAAAAGACTAATTATTATGCTACCTTTGTACAGTCAAAATACTGCAGCTATTTAAAATTACTCATTGAGCAGATACTACTTTTAAAAAATTACTAAAAGAAATGTTTTTGTTAAACATTTGAAAATTAAAATTGCCGAGTTCATTCTAATTTAATTGAAAATTATACTAATTTAATCAGTATTAATTATAAATAAGAATTAAATATAAAAAATTAATATAATATTAAATTAAAAATAATCTTAATAAAAAGATTTAACTTATTAAAGACTAACAAAAAAATACAAATTATATGAAAATCAATAAAAATAAAATTTTAAAATAAAATGAAGATAGTCCCTCATTAAATAAATTATAAAAAATAATTAAAATTGAATTTAATATTAATAAACCAGATATAGCAAAAAACGATTAACTTTTAACTACTTTAATTAAATTTTAAAACTTTATAAAACAAGAAATTAACATAAAAAAAGATCAATTTGATTCGGGAAAATAATATAAATTATAAATTAAATTAACCCTGATACAAAAGGTACATATAATTAAATCCAGAATTATAAATATTATATCCTTAACAGTTAGAAAAAGAAATTATTTTAATAAAATACTAAAAATAAATAAATAAATATACAAACAATCAAAAAAAAAATAAATTATATAAATCAAAATGAACCGAAGATTTCTAATTAGTGTAAATAATCAACTTTATATAAGCTACATTCTGCATCCTCTAACCCCACCTTCCGGTGGGGTTACTATGTTACGACTTATCCTAAAATAGGAGTGACGGGCAATATGTACACTAATTTTAAAAAATATTCAAAATGACAAATTAATAAAAATTACTTTCAAATCCTAAAAAAAACTTTAAAAATAATAAAACTTTAATTAAAATTAAAACTAAAGTAACCCATGTAAACTATTCTAAAAACTACACCTTGACCTAACATAATTGATAAAACTAAAAGAAAATAATTTTCTATAAAAACAATCATTAAATAGAGATATATAAGTAAATAGAAAGTATAAACTATCGTGGTTTATCAATTAACACACAGGTTCCTCTGAAAATAAAATTAACCGCCAAATTCTTTGAGTTATGAAGTAAAAACTACTTTTATTCAAGCTAATATTAAATTTAAACATAAAAGGGTATCTAATCCTATTTTGAATTATAAAAGTACAATTAATTAAATTAAGAATAAAAAATAACTATAAATTTCACCTAAATAACAAAATAAAAACTTCTAAAATTAACAAATTAATAAAGAACCAAAAAATTTAACTTAAGTTAACTGTATAACCGCGAATGCTGGCACAGAATTTATCAACTCTAATAATAAATTACTCAATTTGCCTCAGCAAATATAAAAATACTACTTACTATAAAATAAAAATTAATATAAATAAATATATAAATCAATTAAAATAATTAAAAATAAAGCAAGAATCAAACTTAAACAAATTAACCAAATTAACTCAGGAAGCATAATTATTGGGGGGGTAGGCCAGTAATATTTGTACTACAATTTCCAATTTAAACAGAAGTAGATTATAAAAATAATAGAGATTTAAACGATTAAATCCGGAAGAAATAATTAAAGCTGTATTACAGCCCCCATCGGAATTTAACAGTAATATTAAATTAAAATTCTAATTTATCCAACAAGTAATCAATAGAAATATAAAGTAATAAAAAATTACTCAATAAAACTAGGAACAATATTAATAATTAAATAAGAATATATAAGTAATTAGGGGATTACTTAAAATATAGCTCATTAATAGGTAATAATAATATAACTAAATAAGAATATATAAGTAATTAGGGGATTACTTAAAATATAGCTCATTAATGGGTAATAATAATATAACTAAATAAGAATATATAAGTAATTAGGGGATTACTTAAAATATAACTCATTAATATATAAGAATATAATTAAATAAGAATATACAAATAATTAGAAATATTAATTAGAATATTAATCATTAATATTAAAATAATTATTTAGCTAATATGAAAATACAATTAATATTTTAATGTTAATGATTATTCTAGCAATAATATCAAAAATCTTTTAAACATAAACAATTAAAAAACAATAATCCAGGAATTATAATTAATACGTTCATATTAGTATTAATCCAATATCCATATAGATTTGTATCTTATTGCTTTCTTTTTTTTTCTGATACAGAAAAAGAAAGCAATAGAATAAATAATAAAATATTTAATTCAATAATTTCTTATTAAATATAAGTTTATTATTATCAATATTAACAATTAATTAATATAAACTATTATTTAATAATGATTTATACATTATAATTAAAATATAAATAAATATTATATTAAATATTTCATATATATATAAATCTATCCTATATGGTAAAGGATAGATTTACTATTATAGTTATTATAATTATATATATTATTATAATCATATAGTAATTTATAAATATATATATAATTATAATATATTAATATATAATCTAAATTATATTATATAAATAATTATTATATGTATAATTAATATATAAATACATATTATATTAAATATTTCATATATGTATAAATCTATCCTATATGGTAAAGGATAGATTTACTATTATAGTTATTATAATCATATTTATTATTATAATTATATAGTAATTTATAAATAAATATACAATTATAATATATTAGCTTTAATCTGTACTATATTTCATAGATAATTATTAAACCTTAAACATAATGAATATAATAATAAAAATATAATTGTATTAAAACTACCACTTTATTCTGCAAATCACGATAATTATAATTAAGTGACCAAACTTAACAATTAAACTTTTACCTGTCGGAATAAAATTTACTTAAAT